CAGCCAATGACCCTAAAGCCACTATGTGTTTTGAAGACACACAGTCTTAATAACTTAATTGGCTAGAAAACTGAGAGGCCAGACTCTCTTTACCTTCTTAGCAGGAAGGTATAATAGCTTTCCCAATTTTAACTCTGCCAACTTACAAATCCCTTGTTTACTTCAGAAATGTATCCCAAGCAAATTAGTAGAACGAAGAAAAAATAAAAAAAAAAATTCTTGTAAAGGATTCCTTGGGTGGGAAGTTTTAGTAATAAAGATATTTCCAAGTCAAAGACTACAAAAAAGACCAAGAGAACAAAAAAACTCACTCTAAAATTTTTTATGTTTACTGCGTGGCCCGAGAACCCCCTTTCAAAGGGACTTCTTCATACCCCCTTGTTACCATACTCCGCCCTCTTTTTATAAGAAAAGGAGTGGTAAGCAGAAACCAACAAACAGATAACCCCTCCTGCTAAAGCACTGTTAAAAAGAAATACCATGTGGGAGTAGTTAAAATTTTGAAACTTCTTCAGAGTAAGAATCTGAAACTTTATATAAGCTATACCCCCTACCGACGGGAGTTTAACTCCAAATACCACTATATCAAAGTGGCCTGCGATTGCAGCCCTATCGGCCAGCCAGCTCCAAAGAGATCCCTAATCCCCAAAACTAGTGTTTTAGTTTAAAACTACTGAGCTGTTCGCCTGCAGGCCCTAAAGACCTTCTCAAAGTTAACAGCCTTGCGATTTAACTAATCTATACACGCGAGCTAGAAAAAGCACAACAACATAAAGATAATAAAAAGTAACCTATAACGCCACATAAAATTTATAAAATAGTCATAGCGTACTCGAGGAAGTGTCCCACGAGACCATAGAAAAAAAAGAACTTTAAATAAAATCAAAGGCTCTATCAAATAACCAGAAAAAAACAGTACGGAACTAAATCAACTCATTATATAAATAATTAGATACTCACAAGCGAATAGGCAAGTAAAAAAAACATTACAATATTCTGTGTTGAAACCACTGACTAAATCACTTTCTGATTCTGCGTAATCAAACGGAGTTCGTTTAGTTTCGGACAATATGCTTATAAGCCATAGACCGTAAAAAACGGGGCATATAAAAAAAAGACTCAAGAGTCTTTTTTTTATCAAGCTGAGTCTGTACCCCCCATACATTAAACCCACTATAACAGCCATTCCCATCAAGCAAGCCTCAAAGGTAACCGACCCAAAAGAAGCTCGAAGAGCTCCGTACAGAGAATACTTATTATATCTGCCTCAGCCAGCCCCTAAAAGGCTATAACCCCTCATACTTGTTATAACCAAGAATATTAAAAGGCCTAGGGGCTGGGTTCTCCTGGAACCCCAATCATAGTACACACTACAGTAGCCCAGGGATATAAATACAAGAAGATAAACACTATAAATGCCCATGTACCTACGTAACTGAGTCCCATAGACCTTAAACTTAAGAATCAGCTTAATTAGATCTGCGAAACTCTGTAATAAGCCAGAAAGACCTACCTTGTTAGGTCCCTTTCGAATCTGGATGTAACCCAGGACCTTGCGCTCCCTTAATATAAAAAAAGCAACAAAAACCATAACCAAAATAAAATTTAAAAAGACCCCTACTAGGTCGCACGCCATTATTACCAAAACCATAATAGTTTGCGAATCCCGCATCTCAAGTACGACAAACTTGTGATTTTTTTAAACTAAAACTATTCAAAGACCCTAAGCTAACAGTGAGGAAACCCTATCTGATGTACGCAAAACAACTATCTTAAATTAAACTACACCATTAACAAGACAGGATCGGCCTATAGTAGAAACAACTCGCCCTTGTAACCAAAATACAAAATGCCAAAAACACCTTACTATAGTGTGACTTGAGACCAAACGTGAAAATTTTAAGAGCTGGGGTTTTTTATAATTATTGTTATATTATATATATTAACAATGTGAATCACACCTCCCAGAAACGGACTAGCCAAGAAAGTAACAACCATATAAAAGACAGACTGCAGACCAAGATCCCCCAGTGGTATGGCGAAATAATATACACCTAAAATTTTTAAGTGGAAAAGCCCTAAATAAGTCTATATAATATTTGTACGTATACCATATATTATATGTATAAATAGTAATTAATATATTATATATTATATATTATATATATATAAATAGTAATTAATATATTATATATTATATATTATATATATATAAATAGTAATTAATATATTATATATTATATATTATATATATATAAATAGTAATTAATATATTATATATTATATATTATATATATATAAATAGTAATTAATATATTATATATTATATATTATATATATATAAATAGTAATTAATATATTATATATTATATATTATATATGTGGATGGTAATTAATATATTATGTGCTGCGTGCTACAATATCATATGTACTAAGGAATAGATTAATATTATCAGATACCTAGTATTATATAGGCCAAGGGGCAATAAGATTTACATGAGACACCACCGCAGGTTGGTTCTCTCTCTAGACCCCCCCCCCTTTTTTTTTTATATACCCTTGTATAAGCAGGGCGTGAAATCATATAAACCGGGATAAAAAAGATGGTGGAGGAATAAGAGTAAGCATACTGTGGGACATTTTGTCATCCTTTGTGTGTAAAACAAATGCTTTAGTTTAAGCTACCACAATTAAAATAGGTTTCCATCTTGTATACTCCAGAGAAACCCCCAAGACTTAAACAAATAATACTGCTCTGATATACCATAAAAGAAAAATGAAATGATCAGGGGTCAGGGAGCCGAGCAAACAATCAAGACGACTACCCTCAAAAACTTGTAAAAAAAAGACAGTGAAAAAGGAATAGAATATAAAAGATAAGCGGAAGAACCCCTCGAAAACAACCTATAAAATTTTGACAAATTTGAAAGAAGCAATATGCAAAACCTAGATCAAAACAAATAGAAAAAAAGGAAAGAGTATAACACGTAACCCCTGTAGCTAAGAAAAACAAGAAAAATTAGGCAACTGGAGGCTATCCTCATTTTTATCCATATAAGGGCCCTTTTTGAACACCCAAACCAAAAATAAACCCCACAGAAGAGAAAAGTAAGGGAGCTTAAGACAAAACAAGAATGGGTCAAATACCTGTTGGAAAACAAGTAGCCTACTATAGGAGAGTATATCTTAGAACAACAAGTGATCAGCCATATAACAACCCACCTGGACCTTGTTCCCACAAGGTAAAGCCAAAACCCCAGAGGAAACAAACAAAACTTGACCAGGAATCCCCCAAAGATAACTAGGTCAGCACCCTGGTTTATTAGTATTAAACCAGAGAAAATGAAGCCCGAGGAGATACCGGATAAGAGCAAGTAATATAAAAGGCCCTTATAATAGTTTGAAAACCTGTAATTACCAAAAAAGCAAGGGATAACACTTAATACAGACAATTCTATATAAAGCCACATTTTTAAGGTTCTTGCTCTTCTCAAAACAAGAAGTGAAAAAAGAATACTAAAAAAGCAAGAAAGAGAGACTATAATTCCCACCTAGTGATCAATTGAAAATCCTAGTATATTTATAACTATAAATCAATGAACCACAGCCACAAAAACTTCATAAAGAAATAGGAGGCAGAGAAAGGCTAAGACGGCCTTTTTACCAATAGCCATTAGTCCCAAGCTCATACCCCCCAGACCACCAATAGTGATATTTAGAAAGGGACGAAGCATAAGAACCAGAGGACGAACAATAAAACTAATCGTCTCGGCCAAACAAACTAAGGGGGCTATAAACAACGGAGTCCCCGGAGGTACTAAGCTAGACAAGAAAGTAGTCACCCTTCTTTCCAGGCGGGAAAAAAAAATGCCGCAAAAAAGAGGGCCTATAAAAACCAGAATTGAAAGCAAAAACCCAAGAGTTCCGTAAGAATAAGGGGCCCGAAGAATAAGGAAAGAGCCGGCTATAAAAAGACCCATGGTCTTATAGAAACTCGAAAGGTTTTTTATAGAACCCAAGAATTTAGAGAAGACAAAGGGTAGAAAATTATTCATTATCATTAGAAAAAATGGTAAAACCATACAAATTGGACATGAACCAAATAGTCTATACTTAACTTATTTTTCTCCTACTATATAATAGTACCCCCAGTGCTTCAGACTAGTGCTCTACTTTTAAGCTAAAGAAAATCACTATTTTAGATTTGATCTACAACACCTATAGAAGAGCTCCTCAAAAGAAACAAGAAAAGCAAAAAACAACTTGCACTCTTAATCTAAAGTAATAGAAGGAGATTTTAGTCAAATTGGAGCAGCGAGATACAAAATAACTAATGAGTAAAGCTGGTACTAGACCCCCAATGAATAAATAAACAGAGTAGGGTAAGACAAAAACGGAGGAAATGAAAGATTTTAATAAAATACCTACCTCCCTCAGAAACTGAATACTGGGGGGAAATGAAGACAATGTGATTAAAGAGGTGACCCTCAGGAATCGAATGAACAGACTTTTCATTTTTATATCTCCCAATATTAATCAATTACGTGAACCTCTGTTTTTATAAAAACAGAGGAATAAGTAAAAAAGTAGGCCTGCGGAAATTCCATGGCCCAAGCAATAAAAAGAGCTAACTCTGACGCCCATTCATGGCTGACAAAGCAGTGATACTATTGCTATCAGGATATGGCTTAAACTCAAGAAAGCTAACCAACGCTTTCTATCTAGCTCTAAGAAGGAATTGAAAAAGAAAATCAACCTAAACAAGAAAGATACGCCGACATAAGGAAAAATATCTTCCCAAACGTGGGGTTTAAATCGAAAAACTCCTATTAAACCCAACTTCATAATATAACCCCTAAGCATGATAGAGACATAACTTTTAGCTTCTGCGTGCACGACAGGCAATCAGGCGTGAAAGGGGGGGAGAGGTATCTTGGTAATAAAGAGGATGAAGAGAACCAAAGATAAAATACCAAAATCTCTTTCTCACTCTCTTATAGTAAAAGACCCCGATCTATAGCTCATGTACACCAAGACCCAAAGCATGGGTAACCTAGTCACCATAATATACCCAAGGAGGTACCAAATTGCCAAAAAGCGCTCAGAATAAGGAGAATCCGCGAACAAAAGAAAAAGAAGGGGTATTATGGCTAATTCATAAGATATCCAGAATAAAACAGATTTATTGCAATTAAAGCAGACGATTCTGCATACCATGCTTAGATAAAGCATGGAACTAGAAACAGGGCTTTGTAATAAGATGTTGAAAAAAAAACAAAAAAAAATTAGAGGTATTAACCTCAAGAACAACCTAAACGAGCTTATAGATCAATAGCAATCGGAATAGTCTATATTTACGCACCCGTAAACAGAGATTAAACCTAGCCAACACAAAGAAGCCGGTAAAATTAAGAGTTGAGTAGTTTTTGACTTCACAGTCGTGATAAGACAACCAAGGCAAGAGTAACCTCCATAGTAGCAACAACTATGAAGACAAGAAAGCAAAGGCTTCCCCCCTCTGTATCAATTAGGCAACTCATCAAAAGTATTAGAACTTTGAGGTTTTCTAATACAACAAGTATTCTTAAAAACTGAAAGCTAGATAGGAAAAATCCCAGAAAAACTATTAACAAGCCAAAATAGTAAAGGAACACCTAGAAGTTGTAACTTCAACCTAACTTGTATAAGAAAAGGCACATTACCCTTAGAATTCTGCTAAGTTGGCTTATAAAAACATAGGGGGGCTCTGGGTGACAGGCCCCTAAATACCTGAGGAGTATAATATTTGTTACTATAACCCAGAATAAAATTTGACGAGAAATGTGATAACAACAAGCGTGATTGCTTGTGGGGAATCACAAAACTAGTAAAAAAATAATAACCAGTACTAAGCCGCCTATCTTAGATTTAATAGAACGAAGCATAGCGTAATAAACCAAAAAGTACCACTCAGGCTTTATACTAGCTGGTGTAACTAGTGGATCAGCGTGTAAATAAGCTTCTGCATCCAACACCATATCGGGCCTATAGAATATTAAAAAGATACAAAAACCGTATAAAACCATGAGACAGTAGAAATCCTTGTTAGTATAATAACTGTGGAAATGAACCACATCTGTGTAGCCAGAGGGAGCAAACAATGGGTTTTTAGATCCGGTCTTATGAAGATAAAAAAGATGTAAACCACTTAAGCCTATAATAACAAAAGCCAATATTACATGAGCTGCAAATACACGCATTAAAGTAACATTAGTTACTGAAAAACCACCAACGATAAAATTGTATAGCTTAGGGCCAACAAACGGAACCCTTTGTACTACCGATGTTAAAACAGTAGCAGCTCAATAAGACATTTGGTGTCAAGGAAGTATGTAACCTAGAAAAGCTTCAACCATCATTAAAAGGTACAAAATGAAACCTATTTTCCAAACGGGAACCTTGGTATAGCTAGAATAATATAAAGCTCGGCCCATATGAACACAGAAAACGACAAATATAAAGCTTACCCCCCATATGTGTACATACCGGACAAATCACCTAAACATTCTGTCTTTGGTTAGTTCCATTACACAAGGGAAACTTAATTTAACATCTGCAACATATAAAAAGGATAGTATTATACCTCTTATTATTTGAACCATAAGGAAACCAGATATCATAAAACCACTGCACCAATAATACCTCAAAGAAGCGTTTGTAGGTAAATCTAGTACTTTGTTACGAACAATTTTAGTCATATTCACATTGCAAAAAGATGCATTTATAGCTCCACAAGCTAACAGTTTGGATTAACTTAAATGTGAAAACCTAAACTACATAAACCACAATATATACAAGGAGTCATATATAGTCAACAAAATGTCAATATCATACTATGGCCGTGGCGTAATAAAAGCCTAAGTTGCTCTCATTAATGAATAAACAACCAGATAGAAGGATCAGACCTATTAAGACATGTCTAAAGTGAAGACCAACCGTACTAAAGCACCTAGCGTGGTAGCTAGTGGATAGTATGGTTACTTTACACTCTGAAAACTCAAAGAGCTGTAAAAGTATAAAACCGAACCCCAAAAGAATGCATATAACCAATTTTGGGCTAACCTTGTGGCTAAGGCCAAATTCGTGGTGATAAGCAGTAACACAAACGGAAGAGCTCAATAGCAAAAAGCACCCGAATAGGGGTATATCGTCGTGGTCAGATAAGTGAGAAGCTTCGTTTTCAAAATACCAAAGACAGGTAGTAAGCAGAGACAGGAAAACTATAAGTTCTCTCAAGATGAATAGTCAATACCCATCAACAAAATGCCAACTAATTAGCTGATCTGTCTCAAGTCATAAAAACAAAGTAGAAAAACCAAAAAGGAGGAGGAATGCTAAAAGACCATCTAATTTTCAAAATATTGCCCTAAGTAAAAGAACAGCAACACAAAATGCTTTATATATAGGAAGTCAAGTCATAATGCAATATCTGAGGTTTTCTCAGTCCTTTGACTTGGAAAGACAAAATAATTCAATATACTAATAATGCCTATAAAACGAGCATGAAAATTAAGTGGATTTTTGTGTTTGATTATTAGGAAATTCACAAAATGGATTAAGGGACAACCCTTAGAACAAAAAAAAGCAGGCTAATACAAAGGACGAAATAAAAAATATTTTTAGTTGGATCAACCTCCCCAGGTTTAAAGAGAAAAGGTTGAGGCTTTGTAAAAACCCCCTTAAATAACGCTCAGACCGAAAACTACCCACATAGAATAACCCAGAAGAAACAAGATTAAAAAATGAAGAGGAAAAAGATAAAAGAAAGTCTTGACCATAAATAGATGATCTGAAGAAGCTCCCTAATTTAACTTTGAGAAACCACCCAATAAAACAGCCAAAAACTTGTATAAACAAGATTAATAGAGAGAATATTAAAGAAAGGGAGTAAGACTCAATTATTGTAAAGGAGAAGAAGAATTTAAATAAACACCCTAGTACAAATAAACCCCCCAAAAAATAGAATGTGTTTTGTAGACCAGACGACTGACCACTAAAGATGTTAGAAACAAGCATGTAGAGACGAAAAGAATATACATATGTCATGAAAACACAAAGGTATAAGACGAGAAGATAACACAATTTAAATCCAAAGCAATTCAGGCCCAAAAGAATATGCTTTGAAAAAAAGACCCCCTGAAAGGGAAGACCAGAAACAAACAGAACTAGTAAACATAAAGAATAAGAACTAAATGATTTCTGATTTAATGGGCTATATAAACCCCTTTTTATTTGTTTTGAACCCGAAGAAGAAAGAATATCTCCCACCATGCAAAAAAGCATACACTTAGCCACACCGTGGCTAAGAAGCTGTATGAGACACAAATCTGTAAAACCCATACAATAGTAAACAACACACCAACTAATATTATTACAGGTAGAAAGAGCCACAAGCTTCTTTACATCTAACAAAAATAAGGAGCTCAGGGAACTAACAAATATAGTAAAAAAACAAGGGACCAACAGATAAGGTACATCTCAAGGGGAAAGATAATGACCATAGCTAACTATGAACCATATGCCAGCTGCTACCAGGGTGGAAGAATGGACTAAACATCTAACCGGAGTGGGGGCCCGCATGGCCTCTAAAAGTCAACTAGTAAAGGGGATGCAGGCCCTCTTAGTAAATAGAACAACAGAAAAAAGCAATACATACAGGAACCACGGACTAGAAAAATAGTTAAGAACCAAACCAATTAATAAGAAGAGACCAACATCCCCGAATCGAGAGCTGACCAAAGTTATATTAGAAGCGCGAACTCTGTCGTAAGTGCCATAATATAGTATTAGCAGAAAACTTACAAAACCCAGGTATTCTCAGCCCATTAAACTATTAAACAAGTTGTGAGTTATAACTAAATAAACCATAACACTAACAAAGAAAATAATGATTATGTTTAATTTTTTATAGTCTCAAGAAAAATAATGCAACCTGAACAACAGAGAAACTAAAGAACATACGAAAAGCATAAGTAAACAATAATTACTTCCGATATCCAGGCAATAGTCTAAAATAAAATTAGAATACCTACTTAAATTAATATTAAATTTTAGGGAAATCCTACCTAGGGACAACAACAAAATAAGGACAATTAGTACAAACGAAATCATAGAATTTGGTAGGAACTTAATCCAAAGTCTATAGCCGAAATATAGGTCTAATTTTTTAGTTTACCAAAAACACAAAGGGGGAAAACCCCATATTTGATGCTTAAAACCAACTCATATAATTCTGACATTTGTGTTAAGCAAAGCTTGTGAAACACAATCTAACTAATTTCAAATTAGTCATGAGAAAAACCCTACTTCGCCTCGGGAGGAGGAAAACCCCATATTCTGCTCCTAAAACAAACTCATATAATTCTGACACTCCCGACTTATTCTGGTTAATGGGAAGCATTATAAAAAGATTTACAGTCTTTCGCATTAAAGTTATGCTAAACCAGCTGCAAATCTAGCGGAGAAAACCATCCTTTCTCCTCCTCACGAAAGAAACAAGGATGAAACCTAAGACCAAGAAACAACAAAGAAATAAGTACCTTAGTCCCCTATGGCCCCCACACAGGTAAAAAGAAAATTTGGGGGGAACACACAGAGAAGGATCGAAGAAAGAGGAACAACACTCAAAGCAGAGTCAGAACAAAAGAAAAAACTCCAAATTGGTGGATTTGTGTGTGTTCTGAGTTTTGGGTATATGGATCCTCAAAAAGATAAATAATATATAAACCCCGCCAACATAAACCAAATATAAAATCAAGGGGTACCAGGCATAACCAGTGTAAAGAAAAGTAAAAAACCTTATACACAAGGAACTTAAAACCAGTAATATACAGTAGCCTAGAGATTTTCTAACAAAGCTGAAAAGGGACAAAAAAAAAAAATAAAGACTAAGAACAAGAACCATTATTAGCTGGGGTTAAAACCCCACAAAAAGCACGAAAAGCAATAATGCTATATTACATCAAGCTAATAGCCCTTTACCACCTCGACAACAATAGGCATATAGGAGTGACCAGCACCGCATAACTCACTGCAATATCCCACAAAGACTCCAACATAATCTGGTATACAAAGAACCTGATTTATACGACCGGGAATTGCATCACACTTTATACTTAATTCCGGTAAAGCAAAGGAGTGGATAACATCGGAAGAGGTTACTAACAGACGATAAGTCTGAGCATATTTAAGCTGAAGCGGCTTATCCACTTTTTTTACTATTTGCGTCATATAGGAATCATAGTTGAAGTCCTGATACTCATACGACCAGTATCACTGACGGCCAATAACCTTAACATTTCTTTGGACGGACATTTCCAGGTCCTTTAGTATAAATGTTACTTTATGTATACAAAATAAAAATACTATCCCGGTGGGAACAACTGTTCAAAAAAACTCCAAAAGCGATTTTTCAGAGGGCACTTGAATAGTACTAAATCTCGACGGAACAAACATGAGCCAAAACAGATAACAAAAAACCATAAACCTAATAAATACGCATAACCCCAAAGCGTACTCAACCAAGTTAAAATAGAGACTTTTTAATTTCATAAAGCCTTATCAGTTAAAATAAAGCCTATTAGCCACAAGTTCCCCTAAGGCTACCATGTTACGACTTATCTCAACGAACAGTCGAGATTGACGGGCGGTATGTACCCCAACTAGACTTAGTTCACTATATCAAAATCAATATAATTACTAATTAGTCCTGAATATTTAAATTATTCTTTTTATTTTATTATTGTATGGAATGTATACCCAAATATGAATAGCACATTGACCTAGCTTAAACAGATTGTGTACATTAACCATGAAATGTATTTGTTAATTTTAAACCGGACGTACACCAACTAATTTAAATTGGGTAAAATTAAAAGCGGATTATCTTTTACTACACACCATCCCCAATGAAGAATAGTCAGCTGCCAAATTATTTTAGTTTTACTAAAGCTCTAATTATAAGGTTGTGTAAAAGAGTATCTAATTCCCGTACATGAAAAAAACCCTGGATTATAATTATCTTAAAAACTTCTGGTACCACCAGGATTTAACCCCCGTGGGATCATCAAAGATATAATAAATAGCGGTAGAATAAGCAGAAGTAACAGAATAACCGCGGATGCTGGCACTGTGAATAATCCACTTCATTACTTAAAACCTTGGCGTAATTTTTTACCTAACAAAATACGCGTTACTAGCAAGCCCAATAAAAGAATTTTTCAAAAGAAAACTAAAATGCTATGTAATTTTTTAAGAACGCTTATTATAGCCATAATTAAACTAATAAGGGTGAAAAGGGAAAACCCTTAGCACTATTTTTGCAAAATAGTGAACGTGTCGTCTATTCACCCAAAGTAAAACCTCCTCAATCCTTTCGTACTAAAGGAGGCCACATACAGATAAGAGCCAACCTGGCTCACGCCGGTTTCAACTCAACTCATTGGAAGATTAAAGGCCGAACAGGCCTTCTTTTTAAACAGCTGCGCCCAAAAGAAAGTTTCCAAGTCAACATCGAGGTGGCAAATAAGGGGTTCGATAAGAACTCTAACCCCCTCTAACCCAGTTATCCCTGAAGTAACTTAATCTTTAAACCAAGGAGGTTCACAAACTAAGTAAAAAACCTAGCCTTGCCCCAAGTAAAATTAATAAAATCAAGATTTCAGGGTCTTTCCGTCTTGTAATAATGAGTTGGGCTCTGTGCCAACAAGCTAATTTCTTTATAAAAAAAGAGAAGCTAAATATTAACACGGTCAAACCATTCAAACAATCCCCTATTTAAGGGGCAATTAGTTATGCTACCTTAGCACAGTCAAAATACTGCGGCTGTTGACTGAGCACTGAGCAGGTACTACTACAAAAAGATTTTTGTAGCAATGTTTTTAATAAACATACCATATCAAATAGAGAAAGCACCTCAGTAGTTTAATACTTATTCTAACAGAATATTTTATACATGATTATAAAAGAAAGAAAATAAGAGAAGAAAAGACATATATAAAGTGTTATAACACACCCAAAGAAAGGAAACCTTTACACCCGACTAAAATTTATAAAGCATTCTTACAGACAAGGTATATTCATCTATGGAAATACCTTTTTTATTTATTTAATCTTTCAATCAGATATAATAGGGGCCGACTAATTTATCACCTCTTGGTAATATATAAAATAACCACACGCCATATAACACTAACCAATATCCCCGCTATTTCGGAATGTAAAATAATTTAGCATAGTAATGAGATCATGATGCAAAAGGTAAGAAGGAAAAATAATATTAAGATGTAATCTATAAGATGCGAGCAAGTTGGTAATAACTATCCTTGTTTTACAAAAACAAAATTTTAAAGAATTAAACTATACCCGCTTTTCCTCAGGAAGTCACCATACGGTTTCGCCTGAGTAAGTTATGTGATACGGAAGAGGAACGCTCATTATATTCAAATGGGTAGAACCCCTAGCTCACTGGCCGACAATAACATTCTTAGCGGAGCAAGAATCCCAGAGAATATAAGTAAAAAAAAGAGCCCTTAGAGCAGATATTACACTACCCAAGGTACAAATGCCACTGATCCACCTGAATGATGAGTCAAACACACAAACACGCCGAGGAAGACCACACATCCCAAAGTAATGCATGGGGAAAAAGCAAAGATTTACCCCGATCATGGTGACGACAAAATGACACTGAAGTCATGCCTTTTTTAACCTATAACCTGTGACCACAGGCCACCACCATATAACAGAAATAACAACACTAGTGTATGACCCAAGTGAAAAAACATAGTGGAAATGTGCAACAACAAATCAGGTATCATGTAATAGTGTGTCCAAAACGGAAGCAGATAGAACTATACCGGTGACACCACCGATGGTAAAAAGCACTATAAAGCCCAGTATCCATCACATAGCAGGATCTGTCCGACTAACACTACTGCCTATGAGCATGTAAAGCCAAGAGAAAACCTTTATACCGGTGGGAACACCTATAATCATAGTGACAGAGCTAAAGAAAACAGTAGTCTTTAGATCCATCCCAACAGTAAACATGTGGTGGGCCCATACTACACAACCTAAGCAGACGATAGCAAACATAGCAAAAACTAGCCCTAAGTAACCGAATGGTTCGTGGTTTTTACTAAATGACATACATATGTGGCTAACCACACCAAAACCGGGGAGTATTAAAACATAGACTTCTGGGTGGCCAAAAAACCAAAACATATGCTGAAAAAGCACGGGGTCTCCCCCCCCCATGGGGTCGAAGAAAGAAGACCTAAATTTACGATCGAACAGGAGCATAGTAATAGCGGCTGCTAAAACAGGCAGAGATAATAAAAGTAGGATAGAGGTAAACAGATAGGACCAAATTATTACAGAGACGTACTCATGATTTATATTAAAGTATATTGCTGATTTTATAGTGCAGATAAAGTTAATTGAGCTTAATATACTGGATACACCAGCTAAGTGCAAAGAAAACATCAAGTAGTCTGTACCAGAGCCAGAGCTAAATGTGGCCCCAGAAAGAGGGGGGTAGAAAGTCCAACCAACGCCACTACCCTTGAAAAGCCTTGTAATAAGACATATAGAAGAAGGCAAGAGAAGCCAAGCACTTAATGCTTTTAAGCGAGGCAATTTTAAATCAGGTAAATTTAAAAGCAAGGGTATTAGGAAATTACCAAAACCACCAATGAGAACTGGCATTAAGAAGAAAAATATCATTATAATACCATGCCTGGTAATTATTTGGTTATAAACCTCAGTGGGTATAGTTTTATCATACCTGTCGCCCATTTGCACACGGATTAGGATGCTGAGGCCGAGACCTATAAAGCCCGCCCAGACACCCAAAAAAGAGTAAAGCATACCTATACGCTTGTGGTCAACAGTGAACAACCAAGAGTATAAATTATTTAAAGATAGCAT